TAAGTGCTTATTGCTTGCCAAAGATCCTACTTCTACAATTGGTGGGTCACCGGGTTATTCAAATAAGTCGTGTTTTCCGTGGTTTTCCCATGTTACAACTTCCGTACCCATTCGATCGATCCGGAATGGATCGGTTAAACATTCCATTAGGGAGCCCGGTCTTGACTCTTCTGTGTGGTATTCATTCTCGTTCGGCTCTTGGAATCACATCCTGCAGTGGTTGGAACTGGAACAGCTCGCAAAATCCAACCACTTCACCTACCTCATTGCCCCTAACCGTTTCCCGTACCTCTATTGAAACAGAATGGTTTCATGTTCCTTCATCGATTGGTTATTCCTCTCCGTTCGTATCTCCTTCTCCAATTTCGGTCTCGATTATTTCACAAGATTGAATGGCCAATTCTCCTCCGGACCCTCGATTCGATTGTTTTCCAAGAATGTTGAGCCGGGTATGTCAGCCATGTATCTGGAAGGAACTTCTAAAGAAGGGCTTTCGGTTTTTTGCACCGGTCTTGCAGCTTTTTTGTATAGAAAGACAAATTCAAATCATCCTCTTCTTGTTTGAATAATTGGACGTTGAACCCATTGAATATGATGGGAGTTGCTTGCCACCTGGGCGCTGCTCCGCTATGCGCTATTCATGGTGCTACTGTAGAGAAGACTGAATTCGAAGATGGTTACATTCCGTGCTTTTGCTTTTCACCGCTGAAGAGAGCCATGGGTCACTGCTAACCGCTTATGGTCCCAAAGATTCGGGCTTGCTATTTCCGTTGGTTACATCTCTGAATCTTTTTTGTGCCAGTGACCGGTTTATGGATGAGTGCTCTTGGAGTAGTCGGTCTAGCTCTGAACCTGCTTCAAAAGTCCCGGGCTAGCTAGCGCACACTCTTTTCTCATGTGGGACCGTGCCCATTATCTTTTCGGTGTAGTGTAGCTTTTCAGTTCCATGTAGTACCGTCACGTGTAGTCATGATTCTTCAGATGTAGTGTAGTCAAGGCGCAGGAGCTGTCAGCCTCGAGCGAGAGGGACGCGACTTTCGAATTCGGAGCTGACTCAACCACAAATCTGTTGAATGAAGGTAGCTTGCTTACTCTCAGCCACTAGTTTATAAGGAAATCCCTTGACTTCGCTTATGCTCAGTCAAGTGAGGCGGGCTAAGATTCCATTCGAAGTAACAGGATTCGATGTTGCACCCTTCTCGGGATCCGGAGTTTTTCGAGAAAAGGTCCCATCCTTCAATATCATGATTGGGTCGACCAGGCCAGATCATGAGTGAAATATCATGATCGGGTCGACCAGGTCAGGCCCGATCATGAGTGAATAGAAAATCGAAAACGTACATAGCTGTTCCAGCGGAAATACTTGGAATAATTCTACCACTTCTACTAGGAGTAGCCTTTTTAGTGCTAGCTGAACGTAAAGTAATGGCTTTTGTGCAACGTCGAAAGGGTCCTGATGTAGTGGGATCGTTCGGATTGTTACAACCTCTAGCAGATGGTTCGAAATTGATTCTAAAAGAACCCATTTCACCAAGTAGTGCAAATTTCTCCCTTTTTAGAATGGCTCCAGTGGCTACATTTATGTTAAGTCTGGTCGCTCGGGCCGTTGTACCTTTTGATTATGGTATGGTATTGTCAGATCCGAACATAGGGCTACTTTATTTGTTTGCCATATCTTCGCTAGGTGTTTATGGAATTATTACAGCAGGTCGGTCTAGTAATTAGGGGGGCGGCCGTTCGGTCGCCTATGATACTAGGACCAATGGGTCAAAAATGGGTTTGTGCCGCAGGTGTTGAACGATCTACTCTACACAGGTGTGGGCTTACAGGGCTAGAGGGCTCAGAAACCCTTTCTTTCATTCATCAATAGGGCCCTGGTCGGTAACTTTTCCGGGCCGGGATCGAAAAGTGGAAGTCATAAAAAAGAGATGTTTCTCTTCGCACCTCAGATCCAGAGGAAGGGTAGCTTGTCGAGCTGGCCTATATGTCAAAATAAAAAAGAATATAAAGATATAAATAAAAAGATTCGCTGTCTTTTAACCGGCTGTTCTTCTTTGTCAACGCTACTAAGGACCCATGGGTTCGCCTACTTGACTTATGAAAGATAATGAGAATGGGTTATTCAAAAAGGAAAAGGCGCTAGCCTGACGGCACGGATTTGGACTCAAGTCTCATGACGTGTAGTCAGGGCCTCTCACTACAAGCCGGAATTCTAAGAGAGAACGGAACGAAACCAACAATATAGGGGGCCCCCTGACTACACGTCATGAATAAAAAGGCCGAAGCCAGCTTCAAAACTACAGCGCGTTAGCGCCCCCTTATCAGTCAGTAGCGCGTCAGCGCTCAGGAGTTGCTTGTTCTCTCGCGCAGGGCGCTTTGATTATAGTAGTGCTTGTTGGGTTCGTTCCGTGTAGTCATGTTCTTCGGAAGTCAGCGGCTGAGTTAGCGAAGACGCTTAGGCTAATAGAATAGATAAGAGAGCGTCGGCGCGTAGCCTTCATTCTACTACGCTACGCAAAGGTTACGAAGTCACTTAGCTCGACGTTAGGAGAGTCAAGGGGGAACGCCATACCTACATAGAAGAACCGCAGTTTGCTGACTTTCTAAGGTCTAACCTTTCGCTCCCCTACTGAAAAGGGGCAAAGCCGCTTCGCACACTGATAGACTACTTAAGATTCAATTCAAAAGGCGCTACTTAGTTTCGCAAGCCTTTGTCATTGTCAGTCAACTAAGTAGGGCCTGAGGCCCCCTGCGAATCCGTAAATCTGAGGAGCATGCCAAAAAAAAAAAAGGATGGTCCCCTATTCTTCCGGAACGGAAAAAAAAAGAAGTACCCCCCATCATGGTGAACCTCTCCTTGTGATCGGGATGAGGTAGATGCCTCCCAGCCGGGGGGCGGATCGAATCGGAGTTTCCTTAGGTAGCCACCGACCTACAGTTTTCCTTAAACTTCCGTGCTTGGTGGAGAAGAAGCGAACAAAGGTACGCTCGCTTGCTGTCTTGTTCTCTGCCGCGAACTGGGATCGCTCGCCAGCTAGGTCAGATTGGAGCAACATTGTATGAGAACATATTACCCATCTTCGGGGACAAGGGGCGGAACGACCTCTCGATCTACTTACTGCAGCCCAGGACGGGCGTCGTCGTCTAGGCGTTCCCTGTTGCTCCGATCTCCCCTACGCCTAGGACGTTGTCTGGGCCAAGAGCCATAGTGAGTTGCTGTTTCCATTTTTTAGTTTTTTCTCGTTGTTGATACCGGCAAGACCCAGCCAGATGATGTCTGCTGGTTGGTAGTGAGAGGACTCTTAGTACCCGCATACCCAAAAGGGGGCGCTGGTAAAAAAAAAATTATTTTATTTTGTTTCTTGCTCTCCCTTAGCAGCGGGAAAGGAGTCTATCTATCTGCCTAGCTTTGGTAGATTTCCCCCAACGCAATCCACAAACATAAATTCCATGAATCCCTTGGTGGATAAGTCCGACGACTCAGCAGCAGTGCGGAATGGAGTTTCTCGTCCGGTGGATCTGATCTATAGTTAGGGGGCAATACATACCAAAAGGTTCGAAGCGAAGAAGGAACGCGCATAAGAGTATATAACCAACCCACCCTTCAGTATAACCTATTCACATTAGTTAAGCGGCTTGATGCATAAGGGAAATGCACGTTTGTGAGACCTTAGTCGGGATGCATAGGGGAGTCAACCTACGAGCACGGAAGAGCGTGGGTACCGCTGACTGTGGTCAGATTCTTAGCCCTGTTGATGACTCCATCTAAAATACAATAGGGACAGCCGGAAACTAGAGGTGATGAAAAAACAATTTAATAAGAAGTAAGTTGAGATTCAAAGTCTACCTAATAGTCAGTAGTCCACTGGTTCTAATGATAGAGCTAGGAATTAGAGCAAGTAAGGTTTGAAACCAGCAAAGACTCGTGCCTGTAAGCCGGGTTCTAGAGTGATGATGGAGTCAGAGAGTAAGGAAATATATAATAATGTTCTTTTAAGCCAAGCAGTATACCCTTCCTCGGAGACTTCAAGGACACCCAAGACATACGGAAGAACTCCCCTTATATGAGGTTCTTGCATTGATGCCGAGAATGCAAGCTTTGGAAGACGGTCAAGGAAGGAAGGCAGTGTCCGCTGCGGATGAGGTAAAGCTTCTTCTTTCTCGATAGTAATTGAATATCCCTTCTTCGGTGCCTTAGGAATTTCGTTTATAGGATATGGCGTAACCTAGGAAGTAGCCTTTCAACTAACTATCTTTTTGAAGCAGATAGTTCACAGTGCTTATTCTATAGAAAGAAATCCATTTAACACCATGCCTACTACAAAATCTGCAGTCTATTCCATTTTTCGTGAGAAGGTCCTTCGTGAGGGTGAAAGCTAGTTGATGAATAAACTTCTTCTTATTATTGATAGACTCTGGGAGCGTAAAGTAGTCTAAAAAAAGATACATTCGAAAAATAATATCCAAGATATAAAAAAAAGAGTCTTTCTACTTCTACTTCTCACTTTTCCTCGATGTACCGATCCTGGATTCCTAAACCCAATAAGCCGGGGAAGATGCGCCCCATTACCCAACCCGACAAAGGAGCTTCTTCCATCATCCTGGAAAGCATGAAGAATTGGCTTTCGGCTATTTGCCTGATACAAGTTATAGCTTACTGCTGTGACTGTCAAGCTTAGAGACTGAGATTCGACTGAAGAGTTTCCCGCAAGATTCGGACTTTATCTTTCCATTTAGACGGTTGAAGATGATTGGAGATCTCTAAAAAAGGAAGTCTACTCAGCGGATTAGTAAAAGTGATGCCTTAGACATGACTGATTCGCTTACTCATTCGATTCGAAAGACATTCCGAGAATACCATTTGACTCGCTGCAATGCGACAAGCAACAAAGTAAATTCCAACCTCATTGTTGAAGTCTTCTTCCTTAGCCAGACACTAAGTTCAGGTTGATAGCTTCCTGAATCACCACTCGCTAAAAAAAAAAGAAAGAGATGGTTGGATTTTAATGCTGGATAGGCTCTTTAGGTTCGCTATTACTCTACGTAATTTCCGACTTGGATGCCTAAGATCGAGTTGGAAATTACGTAGAGTAGGGGATGATAGAAGGAAAGAAAAGCCCTCCAGGGACGGAGCCTATTAACCGCTAAAATGATAGAAAGTTCAAGTTGAGAAAAAAGAAGAGAATTCCCTTCTTTATACAGTTGTCCAAGTAAAGAAAGACGGGGAAGAGAGAGAAAGGGGAAAAAAATAGTCATAAGCACTCAGCCGAATCTCTGTCCTGAGTCTAAACCTTCCTTCACTCGCCTCTAATGGCATTAATCTCTAGCCCCAGAGAAAAGATGAAAGAAGAGCCAAGGTAATGCAAAGGCGACAAAGTCATGAGGCCGATATAGATCTTTAGGCAATTGGAAATAAAAGATTACCCGCTACTTATTAAAAATAAATATTCCCAATCTCATCTCTCTATTAGGGGTCAGCAGTTGCTATTCTATTATGCGATTGAGCTCTTTTTACCTCAGTGTGCTATTTGGCCTGGCCTCCTTTGCCCGCCCAATACAACTAGTTCTAGTAAACGCCATTGCTAAGGACCCGACGCGGTATAGAACCAAAGATTCGGGAATGGTAAAGAAGGCAAAAAGAGAAAAAAGGGAGAGCTCATTAAAAAAAAAGGCCATCTTCCATCCGCTATGCCGCAAAGAGTAGTATCTGAATCTGTATCTGATGATTATACTGCTGCAGCGGCTGAGGCTGTGGTAGTATGAATTCATTCCCTCCTCGATGTAGACGCCTAAGAGAATCGCGAGTTTACTCGGAGCAGGCTCCCCCCAAAGCCTTACAGTAAAGGTAGGTAATCCTCTTTTTCTAATTAGCCTCAAGGGTAGATCAGACGCCCTCTTCCTTTGGGATGATCCAATTCTGCTCTCTTTAATATTTTTATATGAGGGCGGTTTACTTTTTTTCGAAGAGTTGGCAGGGTCAGGGCTGAGAATCGAAGAGAAATTCGCAAGAAAGAAGAAGTAAGAGTGAGTCTAATGACCTAATATGCCGTCTAGCTTCAGACTCGAAGGCTAAAAAGGATTCATACCTTCCGTGATAACCCGATTATCATGTTAGCGCGACTAGTGATTCCGCACTTCCTTCGTTACATCCAATCAAGTATGCTCTGGTCTTTCTCTTTTTGGAAGGCCCATGTTGTCTTTTTCCCTTTCATCCTCACAGCTACTTCTCTCAGTGCATTCGATGGAGCAAGAGGAAGAACTTCTACGCAAACAGAAAAGACTGGGACCGTCAACTCCAACTGTAGCAGGGGCAGTGAGTGACCCACATTGAGTAGGAATAAGGCTCCCTCTAACTCTAAGCTGGACTAGAGTACGTTCTTTTGCGCTTTCCGTCGATCGAAGTAGGGCAAGTCTCAGTCTTGTATTTGAGGTTGGTCAGAGGGCTGGCTTTCTAAACCCGCGATTTACAGCGGCGGGTCAATCATCATCTTTTGTCCAGTTGAAGGTAGTTGAAAGCTGGAGCTTTACGAAACGAGTTGTTTTCAAAGCATCCGAGTTGGTAGAGCTTCGAGCGGGAGTTTAAGTTGCTTTCGATGTCGGATGATAGAAGCGAGGGCTTATTTTGTCTAGTAGCAGTCCTTCTTTCTATTTTAGACATTCTTTCTCCCGTGGGTTCTATATGAATAGTTTACAGCGGTAGGATAATTGAATTAGGTTGCATCCATTGGATAAAGGTTACATCTTTCCTTAGGCTAACTGAACTCCTTTTCTCGAGGGAGAGAAGAAAGATATGACTGACAGCCAAAGCGTAATGCTTCTAAAAATACAATACCGGAACTGGGACTGACTGACCTGCTTCCGTTGCGATCCTTCCTTTCCTCATTGCCACCTTACCTGCCCTTCTTGGGACCCTTTACTATATACTCATTCATTTCTTTCCTTCCGAACTCGAACTCATTGACTAATCGACGTACGTAACTGAAGCGAGCCAGAAGTAAGCCAAGCTAGAGTTCTTGTTCGAGTGAGCCGGGTCTCTCACTCTAGAAAGTCGCGGTCACTTAGCAACCCCTCTCTCTATTGCTTAACTTACAGCTTCGAAGCTATCTCTCTATTTTAGCGAAGCGGCCTCTAAGCTCGCAACCTCAGCGGAAAAGGACCCCCTAGAAAGAGTTCCTGGGAGAACAGCTACCTGAGGAACTAAGACTTTTTGAACTGGCAGAGGAACTCTGACAGGGATTGCTGGAACTGGTGTCGGTACTGGCGGTACTGTAGTTGCTGGTACTGGAAAAAAGGAAAGATTTAGTTCAGTTCGATGGTGCTACTGCTCTAGAGGAACGTGCTTTCAAGCCGCTATGTGGAATTACTCTTACTGTAGAAAGTCTTACTGGGGGAAACTGGGCTTACTTGAACCGGAGTGACTTCTTTCCCCTCGGTGACCTACCTTGGGCGCTTGCTAGGCTCTCTGTGATCGAAATGTGGAATCTTGCTTGAGTTTGATGTTTAGCGAGTCGGCTAATGAGAGTATACGAAAGGAGTCTAACCGCGAAAGGTGCTCAATGTCATTTATCAATTCCAATTCCATTTAGAAAAAAAGATTCTATTTCAAATAAGGATTAACCTTGGAAAGACCCCAGTCTTGAATGAAAACCGCGTCAGACTCATCAGAGGCAATGAACATTGTTATTCATTCTCCATCCCGAGATGTCTAAGTAAACAGGCTTCCCTAAGCTTGAAGATGTGCAGCTTGGTAGAGCATTTGCCGAAACAGGTTCATTTCAGTAGCGATATGCTCTGGCTTGAGAAGAGAAAGAACTTAGCTTATTTGTTGTTTTTTCCTCAACAAATAGCGCAACCGCTATGCTAGCTCGGCATTGAAGCTATAGCGAATATAAGTAAGGAATCTTGGTTCATCACCAACCTAGATATATACATTAAGGGACTATCAATCAACAGGCTCTGTCAACAGGTTTGGGTATTGGGTAAAGGTAGAAAACTCCTCTATCATTGGCGGTGAAGGCTAAGTAGGGTCGGCCACAGGAGCAACCTAGGCTTCTACTCTCTCGCTCTGCTGCTGGTGCTATTTCCTCCGCCTCCACAAGCTGCGAACTCTTCGTAGTAGCGCAGGCTTCTAAGCGGAAAGTGGACTTCGAGAGCCGAAACAAGAGTGTTTTGAGGGAGTGCACAGCCTATACTTAGTTGGTTAAGGGTTTATTGCAGGAAAACAGAGGATAGAGTGTCCGACCTTATTCTTTACTTTCATAAGGGGCAGAGGAGAGCAGGAAAGAGACAACAGCGGTTATTCTAATGGCCCTTCAAAAAGCGTATTCTGATTCACTTTGCCCAATAAAGGAAAGGGATATGCGCAATAGGGATTGCTGCTTCCACTGCGCTACCTTCCTAAGCCCTTACTCCTTTTCTTTTTGCACCTGCCTTGTCAAAGTAGAAGATGTGGCATTAGTTCGAAAAGACTTTATTACAGTGGCGAATCCGTTCTTACTGATAAGCTAATACCATAAAGGAAGGTGCGGGGAATGGTTCTGGTCTCTTGCCGGCTATGCGCAATAGGGAGAGCTCTTTCCGGCGAATGTGCTGCTGATTCAATTCAATAGCTGCCTATTCTTTCTGCTCTTTCGCTTACTCATGTGTTGAAAATAGGATCTCAGATGGGAATTCAAAAAGATATCCTAGGAGCTAATCAAGTGCCACAGCTTCTTCAATAGCAGGGGATGCGAAAACAGCTGGGATAACGTCGAATACTTAAGATCTTGCCATCTGTCAGTTGGATTCTCGACCAGCCTTTTCTTGCTTGCACAAGCCATTCTCAGAGTCTATTCTAACAAACCAAGGGAAGACTTTGAGAAAGCTTTTGAACTCCAATTTCTGTACTAGTTGTGAATAGTACTAGACCCCCTATCATTCATTGCCTTATGAGTTATAACATCCTAAAATCGTACCGATGTCTACTAAAACCTACGGGCGGGTGCTCCGCAACAGCGGCAGTAGTGAACATTGCTACTAAAGAAAGAAGGGAGAGGGGAGCCTCTACCGCGGTTAGGTTCCCTCGCTACTCTAGTTTTTGGTATATGCGTTCCGGGAGTGTCCAATTCCCTTGAATCGTACTACCGGTTGTCCCACCGGCAGGGAGGTTGTGTATCGCCAGATGTCCAATCCCATAGTATCTGGATTCGTAATACCGAACCCTAGATATTTGCACGATCGCGCATGGGCTCGTAGGAAGCGAACTCATAGTAAGCAAGAGGGCCGGGAAGGAGAAAGCGGGAACCATAAATCTTCCTATGACGAACCCGAGCCCCCCTGACTCACCTCTTAATCTAGAAAAAAAGCCCTTTCCCCTTACTCGTTAAAGTAAGCAAGTAAACTACCTTTCTTAAATTTGAATAATAAGGTAAGCTTGTTTGCCTGACCAGAAAGACAGCAAATTCTCCTTTAGGTGCTTCGTATTCTTCCCGTCTAGCTAGCTGGCTCAAAGGGAGAGGCCCGCGAAAGCTTAGTAGTAAGCTCAACCAATAGAAAGAGGAAAGCAGGAGAGAGAAGAACCTGTGCTTGATGGGCTCGAATGAAAGCCTTAACTACCGGTAACCCTAATCATTTGGGGACTCATTCTTTTGCTTGCATCCTGCGAAGGCATCACCGATCTTTAAGCTCCCAGCTCCGTACGCTTAGGGCTCAACGGAAACAATTGGTCTGTCTGCAGGCGGCTCGAAGACAAGAAATGGAAGAGAAGACCATCGCTGGACGCAATCAATGTTGTCCTAAAAATGGATCCTCTTGAGAAATGTGAAGTTGAGAACGACTCACTTTTTGTATAAGGAAATAGCGGGCTGGAAAACTAGTCAACAGTTAAGCGCGGAAGAATGGTAAGGCGTACTGAGTTCTTGATTTATCGATTTTGTTTTTGAGATGCCTGGTTTTCTGGCTGCAAAAGGAAGAGCTTTAAGGCGAATGCCGTCTAGTAAAGACAAGATAGACTTTGATCAGA